TTGGAAATACTAATGGAAGTGAAAACCCCCTTATAGATAAAAACACTCATAGTTGGGAGGATAGTGAGAGCCCCTCTTGCGATAATATTGATCATTTATTCCATGTCATAGGCATTCCGAGTTTCCTCTCTGATGATACTTCTTTTTTAGTTCAAGACAGTGATGGTCACAATTATTCCATATATTTTGATATTGAAAATAATATTTTTGAGATTGACAATGAGCCCCTTCCCCTGTTTCGAGGTAAACTAGAAAAAGCACTTTCTAGATATAGTTTGAATAGTTACATTCTAAATTGCATTGACAATTATCTTGATATTGAAATCCTTATGAATAGTGACATTTATAGTTCTATTTTTAATGTAGACCAAAAGGCTATTAGATACATTGTTACTTACATTTGTTATGAAATGGATTCCCATGAAGAAAGCGATTCCCATATGCAACAAAATCCCAGTATAAGTATAAATTACAAGGATTTGTGGGTTCTATGCGAAAATTGTTATGAATTAAATTATAAGAGGTTTTTGAAGGAAAAATTGAATATTTGTGAACACTGTGGGTCTCATTTGAAAATGAGTAGTTCAGATAGAATTGAACTTTTGATTGATCCCGGCACTTGGGCTCCAATGGATGAGGACATGTTTTCTGTGGCCCTTGAATTTGATTCGGAGGAGGAGGATGCCTATGAAGATAAAAAAGATGGCGATGAGGACATTATTTCTGTGGCCCCTGAATTTGATTCGGCGCGGGCTCCAATGGGTGACGGAATGGCTTGTTTTGCGGGCCCCACTGATTCGAAGGAGGAGGGGTCTTATATCGATCGTATTGATTCTTATCAAAAAGAGACAGGGTTAAATGAGGCTGTTCAAACAGGCATAGGTCAATTAAATGGCATTCCCCTAGCAATTGGGGTTATGGAGTTTCAGTTCATGGGGGGGAGTATGGGATCCGTAGTAGGCGAGAAAATAACCCGTTTGATCGAATATGCTACTGATAAATCTCTACCTGTTATTATAGTGTGTGCTTCCGGGGGAGCCCGTATGCAAGAAGGGAGTTTGAGTTTGATGCAAATGGCAAAAATATCTTCCGCTTCATATAACTATCAATCAAATAAAAACGTATTATATGTATCGATCCTTACATCTCCTACAACCGGTGGAGTGACCGCCAGCTTTGGTATGTTAGGGGATATCATTATTGCCGAACCTAATGCCTACATTGCATTTGCGGGTAAAAGAGTAATTGAAGAAACATTGAAAACCGAAATACCTGAAGGTTCACAAGAGACTGAGTATTTATTCGAGAAAGGCTTATTCGACCCAATCGTACCACGTAATCCTTTAAAAGGCGTTCTGAGTGAGTTGTTTCAACTTCATGGTTTCTTTCCGGTGAATCAAAATGAAAGTCAAAAAAAGGGGGATTTGTTATAGCCGCATATATATAATAGAAGAACTTCATCCAATTTAAAGGGGATCTCACACCACAAGACAGAGAACAATAACCGAGAAAAAAGGTTTAATTTCTAATTATGGAAACAACAAGTTGTTGTTCTTAACAATAAAACAACAATTCGTATATATGATATAACTAGAATAACCGAAACAGAGATCTATTCTATTCAATTAACCGCGGTCATCTTATTATATCCGAGTAATTGAACATGCATAAGAAAGATCCACCTTATTTACAATTCCAAGAAGGCGGGTCTTTCTTATGCATACAGGCCCATTCAAATCCATAAGTATAAGTAAAGTAGATAAACAGGAATCAGAATTAACGGCAGTACATACAAGATAGAGATTTGAGATGTTAAGTTAAATACTTAATCTTATAAAGAAACCAAAAAAATCAAAAATGAAAACCTCACTGAAAAAAAAAAAAAATCTCGACTGAATCTTTCAGAAAGTCAAGGTATTTGTAAGAAAAAGCCTTTTTATTCTGAAAAGGCTGTATATCATCATTCATAACATAGATAAGGATACAAAACGTGCAGTTTTGTACTCATTCATTAGCCTTGTTGGCTTTCTTGTTCCGGCATTTTTAGTCCGATTTTTATTACGAAGGCTATAAAAGCCTTGGGAAAAAACCCTTCTTCTTTTTCTTTTTTTTATTTACATGATTTTTTATATCATGTAAATAAAAAAAAGAAGAAGAAGAAAAAAAAAGGACGAATCTTAAGTATATAAAGTATAGATAATGTGCATAGTCTATGTACATTATCTATACTTAATATACTTAAGATCTCTTTACTTTATAAGATAAGAGGTTAAAATATTCAATCGAGGTATCTAGTCTATGGAAACTTTCAGCTTCCCTGCTTTTTTTGTACCTATCGTGGGCCTAGTATTTCCTGCAATTGCAATGGCTTCTTTATCTATTCATGTTCAAAAAAACAAGATTATCTAGCTCCAACGGGAGTAAAATATGAAAATGACTTTGTTTGAAAGACCCTATTATATTGTATAAAAGAAAAATAGTTCTATATAATTCGAATTATTCCTAATGATTCCAATTCTAATAGTGCTAGTTGGTGAAAGTTACTTTTTCGCTTGGGTTATTCTCTCAATTCCAATAAAATGCACCTGGATCTTGTATGAACTGGCGATCAGAACGTATATGGATAGAACTTATAACGGGGTCTCGGAAAACAAGTAATTTCCTTTGGGCCTGTATCCTTTTTTTAGGTTCATTAGGATTCCTATTGGTTGGAACTTCTAGTTATCTTGGTCGCAATCTGATATCCTTATTTCCGTCTCAGCAAATCCTTTTTTTTCCACAAGGGGTCGTGATGTCCTTCTATGGGATCGCGGGTCTCTTCGTTAGCTCCTATTTGTGGTGCGCTATTTGGTGGAATGTAGGTAGTGGTTATGAGCAATTCGATAGAAAAAAGGGAAAAGTTTGTATTTTTCGTTGGGGATTTCCTGGAAGAAATCGTCGCATTTTCTTTCGATTCCTTATGAGAGATATCCAATCGATTCGAATCGAAGTTATAGAGGGTCTTTATCCTCGTCGTGTACTTTATATGGAAATCAGAGGTCAGGGAGCCCTTCCGCTGACTCGTACTGATGAGAATTTGACTCCACGAGAAATTGAACAAAAAGCTGCTGAATTGGCCTATTTCTTGCGCGTACCTATTGAAGTATTTTGAAATGAACTGAAGCATTTTTCTCTGCATTGGGCAAGAGACCCAGGAATCCAATCCTCTTTGTTTTTTTTTTTGCTAGAGAGCTCCTCTTTCATAAAAATACAAGATTGAGTAGAGTCCAGCCAGGAAGTCGCTTCATTTCATTAAAAATTGACTGATTCAAAATGACAAAAAAGAAAACATTTGCCCCCTTTCCATATCTTGCATCTATAGTCTTTTTACCCTGGTGGATCTCTTTCTCATTTAACAAAAGTATAAAGTCTTGGGTTAGTAATTGGTGGACTACTAGTAAATCCGAAACTTTTTTGAATGATATTCAAGAAAAGAAGATTTTAGATAAATTCATAGAATTAGAAGAACTCTTTTTTTTGGACGAAATGATAAAGGAGTACCCGGAGACGCATATACAAAAGCTTCGTATAGGAATCCACGAAGAAACAATACAATTGGTTAAGATGCACAATGAGGGTCATATCCATACCATTTTGCATTTCTCGACAAATATAATAAGTTTTGCTATTTTAAGTGGTTATTCTATTCTGTGTAATGAAGAACTTGCCATTCTTAATTCTTGGGTTCGAGAATTTCTCTATAATTTAAGCGACACAATAAAAGCCTTTTCTATTCTTTTGTTAACTGATTTTTGTATTGGATTCCATTCGCCTCGTGGTTGGAAACTAATAATTTCTTTTGTCTACAAGGATTTTGGATTTTCTCATAATGATCAAATTCTATCTGTTCTTGTTTCTATTTTTCCAGTCATTCTAGATACCTTTTTTAAATATTGGATTTTCCATTATTTAAATCGTGTATCTCCCTCGCTTGTAGTGATTTATCATTCAATGAAAGACTAAAGAATGATTCACTAATATGAATCCAATGATAATCTTTCTTACTTCGTCCATAAACAAATCAGTCAAAATCTTAAGCACTCTTTCTCTTTTTATTCATCCAGGGGAGTATTCCTGTATTCCAGTAAAATAATAAAATAGTCTAATCGTGGATAGGAAACTATACTAGCAGCCTACCTAATTTATTGTATAAATGTATACATTTTTGGGATCAATGATTGGACCATGCAAAATAGAAATATCTTTTCTTGGGTAAAGGAGCAGATGACTCGATCCATGTCTCTATCGATCATGCTATTGATATATATAATAACTTGGGCATCGATTTCACATGCATATCCCATTTTTGCACAACAGAGTTATGAAAATCCACGAGAAGCAACCGGGCGTATTGTATGCGCCAATTGCCATTTAGCTAATAAGCCCGTGGATATTGAGGTTCCACAAGCAGTACTTCCTGATACTGTATTTGAAGCAGTTGTTAGAATCCCGTATGATATGCAACTGAAACAAGTTCTTTCTAATGGGAAAAAGGGGTCCTTGAATGTAGGGGCGGTTCTTATTTTACCGGATGGATTCGAACTAGCGCCTCCTGATCGTATTTCTCCCCAAATGAAAGAAAGGATGGGTAATCTGTCTTTTCAGATTTATCGCCCGACTCAAAAAAATATTCTTGTGATAGGACCTGTTCCTGGTCAGAAATATAGGGAAATCACCTTTCCTATTCTTTCACCGGACCCTGCTACTAAGAAAGATGTTTACTTCTTAAAATATCCTATATACGTTGGTGGGAACAGGGGAAGGGGGCAGATTTATCCCGATGGGAGTAAGAGTAACAATACAGTATATAATGCTACAACAGCAGGTATAGTAAGCAAAATAGTGCGTAAAGAAAAGGGAGGGTATGAAATAAACATAGTGGATGCATCTGACGGACACCAAGTCGTAGATATTGTACCTCCAGGACCAGAACTTCTTGTTTCTGAAGGTGAATCCATTAA